TCTATTATTTACTTCATTTTTTTTGTATTTGTATTACTTTTGATTTGTGTGTATAAGGCGATTTTCTTGCTGTCTTCTTTCTTATTTTATTATTATTGATTATTGATAGGAATTCTCTTGTTAAGACCCTATGAATCAATGAAAAAAACCTCAGATTCATACCAGAACCACGATGATTCAAAAAAACCTTTAATCGAAGTCCAAAAATTCCCTGAGTAAGAATCGCTGAATCATCACTTATTGAATGGATAGATATAATGAAAAAATCCAAAGAAACGCCTGTCCTTTTATACAAAAAAAAGAGAAGCGACAGCAGTTTGAAAGAATCAAAATCTTTCGATTTTTTTCTTCTAACTCTTTGTTTGAAACATTTTTTAAGTCCGGTTGCGAGGTCTAAATATTAAATATGAATCATAGTTCGAAAGAATTCATTTTCTATATTCCGTGCTCCAGATACTCGAATAAATATCTGACGGGATAAAAGCATCTCTATCAAGATGACAGATCCATTTTATGTTCTGTACTATCAATAGGATCAATTCTAACAAGTCACACACTCATATTCCGGAAATACAGAAACAAAGAAATTCCGCGGTCGAACTACCAAGAATGGTACAGAAATAAAAGACCTAAATGCTTCACTTTACTTTATATTGATATATTGATAAAGTTAGTTAGTTAGTCGGTTCTTGTGAATCTAATTCATAGAAATTCCGTCCAGTATAATGGACGAATTATAAATCTCCAAAATAATAGATAGAAAGATCGCAAATAGAGCCATTGCAACACCCATCAAAGGAGTCGTTCCCCATCCCGGAGCTACTTTACCATATTCTGAATTCAAAGGTTTCAATAAATCTCCTACAATAGTTCGTCTTGGACCAGATCGAGAACTATCCTCAACGGTTTGTGTAGCCATAAATCCTATTTTTTACTCATCGAGATCTGTTGACTTTGTATACCATTTCGCTGTAAATAAAGGATCTTATCCTATAGATCCGTTTTGGTCTTGAAATTATATAATATATATAGAATAATGGAAACAGCAACCCTAGTTGCCATCTCTATATCTGGTTTACTTGTAAGTTTTACTGGGTATGCCTTATATACTGCTTTTGGGCAGCCCTCCCAACAACTAAGAGATCCATTCGAAGAACATGGAGACTAGTTGAAGTAATGAGTCTCCCAATATATCAATATTGGGAGACTCATTACTTCAATTAAGATAAGAAAAAATCATTTCATCTTTTTAGTTGGAACTTTAGGTGGTTCTCTAAAAAAGATAGCGAAAAAAATGATTCCTAAAGTGGAGACTAAGAGGAATGTATAAACCAGTGCTTCCATAGATTTGATCGTGGTTTACAATTATAGCTTTCATACCTGTTTATTTAGGATCATCTCCCGTATAAAGAACAAGAGTAAAACAAAATGCAATGATTCAAATCAAGATTTTTCTGGTTCCCTACGTAAAATTCAAAACAAAAATAAAAAAGAAACAAAATAATGTTCTATCAGACCACTTGTTTTCTTGTAGTTGGATCTCCAAGTTTTTGGAATGCTCCAAATTCTACTTGAGCATCCAAATCGGGGTCGATACCGGCAAAAACATCTCTGAAGAGGGTTCTAGCACCATGCCAAATGTGCCCGAAAAAGAAGAGCAAAGCAAACGAAGCATGTCCAAAAGTAAACCAACCCCTTGGACTGCTACGAAAAACACCATCCGATTTCAAAGTAGCACGATCTAATTCAAAAATTTCACCTAATTGAGCACGTCTAGCATATTTTTTCACAGTAGTTGGATCACTATAAACGACTCCGTTGAGTTCACCACCATAAAACTCGACAGTTACACCTACTTGTTCAACACTATACTTCGATTCTGCCCTTCGAAAAGGAACATCGGCTCTAACAATTCCGTCTCCATCTACCAAAACAACGGGAAATGTTTCAAAAAAGGTAGGCATACGACGTACAAAAAGTTCATGCCCCTCCTTATCTCTAAAAATAGGATGTCCTAACCAACCGACAGCTATTCCATCTCCATTGTCCATTGAGCCCGCTCGAAACAATCCCCCTTTTGCCGGATTATTGCCGATGTAATCATAAAAAGCTAATTTTTCGGGAATTTTAGACCAAGCTTCCGATAAACTTTGATTTTCGACTAGCCCAGCACCAATTCTTCGATATATTTCTTGCTGGAAGTATCCCTGATCCCATTGATAACGAGTGGGACCAAATAATTCAATCGGGGTAGTTGCTGAACCATACCACATAGTTCCAGCAACAACAAAAGCTGCAAAAAAGACAGCAGCAATACTGCTAGAAAGGACGGTTTCAATATTTCCCATACGCAACCCTTTGTATAGACGTTGGGGTGGGCGCACACTAAGATGGAAAAGGCCTGCTAATATACCCAATGTCCCTGCTGCAATATGATGAGAGGCTATTCCCCCCGGAACAAAAGGATCAAAACCCTCCACACCCCATGCTGGATTTACAGATTGTACCCTTCCGGTTAGTCCATAAGGATCGGACACCCATATTCCAGGACCATACAATCCTGTTACATGAAATGCGCCAAAACCAAAACAAGACACCCCTGCAAGAAATAAATGAATTCCAAAGATTTTGGGCAAATCCAAAGAAGGTTTTCCGGTACGTTCATCACAAAATATTTCTAGATCCCAATAGACCCAATGCCAGATAGCCGCCAAAAAGCACAAACCCGAAAACACAATATGTGCCCCGGCCACACCTTCGTAACTCCAAATGCCCGGATTCGTTATAGCTCCCCCCGTGATATTCCAACCACCCCAGGAATTGGTTATTCCTAAGCGAGTCATAAAGGGTATAACGAACATACCCTGTCTCCACATTGGATCAAGAACAGGGTCAGAAGGGTCAAAAACTGCTAATTCATATAGAGCCATCGAACCGGCCCAACCAGCAACCAGAGCTGTATGCATTATATGTACAGAAAGCAAACGGCCGGGATCATTTAATACAACGGTATGAACACGATACCAAGGCAAACCCATGAAAATACCTCTTATATCAACAAAAAATAGACACTATGTAACTTTATTGCACTGGAAAATACTATACTATGGACTCACTTTTTTCAGTAGATTATCTCAGGTAAAGGGTTCCTATCTCTTCTAGTTTTTTAGTAATAATAGAACTATTATATTTGTAGTAACAAAAAGAAGCAGATCTATTCTATACCCGATAAGTAACAATACGCAATGGTATTTTGCTGGGTTTACCCTATTTTATAGGAGTGAATGCAGACATATATTTGGTGTTCCCTTTTTATTTATGATTTATAACTCAAATATGATAAATACAAATACTTTTTAACTTAACACAATAAACCGATTCTTACGTTTCCACACCAAAGTGAGATATACGGCTTCATTTTTTCTCCAGTTAATGCCCATTGGTGTTCCAAAAGTACCCTTCCGAAGTCCTGGAGAGGAAGATGCATCTTGGGTTGACATATAGTGCGACTTGTCAGATATATTGGGTCATATGATATGGGATTTCCCCGTTCTCTCCCCTGATCGAGATATACCTACCCCTGATCCTCCAAAAAGATTGATTGAATCATCAAAAATTTGGCGCTTGAAGTGTAATGAAGTGCAATTAGATCGCTTTTTTGTTTGGTTTTTTTTTTGGGGGGGGNNNNCTCCAGATTACTATGATATATATATATATAAAATAATTTATGGTTGGCTTGGTTGGACCAATAAAATGAAGTACCCAGGCTCTGTTTAGAAAAAACCAATTGGTAAGATATATACGATTACGACTTCTATTAATTTCATATATTTGGCAGAAAACATTAAATAAAAAATTAAGAAAAAGGGAAAAGTCGTAGCAAAAAGACGTGGTATTGTAGTATTTGTCCTATATGTGCAAATAAAAAAAGGGCGGATCTTTACTCAGAGTAGAAAAGAAACCTAAAATAAAAGAATTGAAGAAGCCCATACATAAACAAGAAAATTACATTTCGATTTTGGTTCGATCTCGACGAAAATAATACATCAATGAGAAGTTAGAAAAAGAGTCCATTATCAATATGAAAAAGGTTGAAATCAACACATTGATTCCTTTTTACGTAGTGAACCGTATGCATCAAAAGATGCATGTACGGCTCTTAAGAGATACAATTTAATCCTAATCAACCGACTTTATCGAGAACGACTACTATTTTTAGGCCAAGAGGTTGATAGTGAAATATCAAATCAACTTATTGGCCTTATGGTATATCTCAGTATGGAGGACGATAAGAAAGATCTATATCTGTTTATAAATTCTCCGGGCGGAGGGGTAATAGCCGGAATAGCTATTTATGATACTATGCAATTTGTACAACCAGACGTACAGACAGTATGCATGGGATTAGCCGCTTCAATGGGATCTTTTCTTTTGGCAGGAGGAGAAATTACCAAACGTCTAGCATTCCCTCACGCTTGGCGCCGATGAGTCTTTTTTTCTCAAATAAAAAAAAAGAAGACTATGCCTTCGCCATATGAAAATGAAGTAATAATAGCACGGCACTTCGAGTTCGATATGTCATTTTTTTTTTCAAAACCGTACCGTTCGATTATGTATCGAAAGAGTAGTATGAAAAGGAGGTATTCGCGATTTTTTCTGATCTATCCGGAGCCTATTTCAGTGTCACAAACTTTTTTGTTTTCAGTTTTCACACCGGAAAGCTTTTAACAATATTTATGTTATGAAATGAAAGAAAAAAACAATTTTTATTTTATAACTATTTGAAAAAAAAAAAAAGAAACTTTTGGATTGCTGAATAACAGACGATACTAAATAATAAAAGCAACGGAACCATCATAGTATTTTTTTTTAATACTCTCCCAAACAAAAGGAAGGTTGGTTATTGGATCGTTTAATGATCTAGGATCTGATAGAGCCTGTATATGTATATTTTTTCTATTTCTTAGATGGAAGGTAAAAATTTCATACCATAGTAGAGCCGTATGCAATACGCAAAAGATGCCTGTACGGTTGTTCAATTCTATATATATTTATCTCTTCTCGGCTTATCATGCGAGATCGAGGAAACCCTTATTATGTAGGTTATATAATCAGGGTAATGATCCATCAACCCGCTAGTTCTTTTTATGAGGCACAAACGGGAGAATTTTTACTGGAAGCGGAAGAACTACTGAAACTGCGAGAAACTATCACAAGGGTTTATGTACAAAGAACGGGCAAACCTTTATGGCTTGTATCCGAAGATATGGAAAGAGATGTTTTTATGTCAGCAGCAGAAGCTAAAGCCCACGGAATTGTCGATCTTGTAGCGATTTGAATCAAAAATTAGCAGCAAGGATTCCCCACAAATACACAGTTTGAGATTTTCTTTTATCTTATTACCGGATTGAATAGACTATTACTAGTAATTAATCTATTCCTAAAATATACGCAATTCATAATATAATCATCGGGGTTAGGGTTGATCTAAACCAGCTCATTATGTATACGACTCACCATGCCAACTATGAAACAACTTATTAGAAACACAAGACAGCCAATCCAAAACGTCACAAAATCCCCCGCTCTTCTGGGATGTCCTCAGCGCCGAGGAACGTGTACTAGGGTGTATGTGCGACTCGTTCAGATCATAACAAAAAAAGAAAGGAAACCGTTTTTTCTAGTATCGACGTGTTAAGTTAAGATAGTGTGAATGGAAAAACCCCCATTCACACTATCTTAACACTCAAAAAATCGATTAAGAATCTATAATTAAAAATACATATATATATATTCTTCTATTCTATTGTGTTGTGTATCAAATTTATGGTTTCGATTGGTACAAACCCAATCACCTCCATTTGCAATTTAAGATGAGAAAGACTTCCCCATTGGTAGCAAACGGTTACCCATTAAGCGTGGGAAATACTATTTTAATTACAAAAAACTATGCCCTTTATTTATTTTGCAAGAACGGACTAAGAGGGTCAGCTATCCAGCAAATCTCCATACTTAAATACCGTTACCGTATAGCTGGTTTTCTTTGTGAAAGACCCATTACTAGATATTTCAAAGGTAGAGCCAAAGAGTGTGAACTGTACAAGTTAACAATAACATTGATTAAATCAACATTAAATTGAAAGAAGAGGCTCCGGTGTATAGAGAGGACCTCGCCGTTTAAAAAGTAATCATAGAAACGACGGAACCCACGATTTCTTTATCTATTTCATTGACTATGTTTTTTTGATACCTAGTATTAATAAAATTTCTTATTTCGGGGTCAAATGCTTAGAAAAAAAAAGAAAACGAAAAAGTCGTGGTTGGGGAGGTTATAGTAGCAAAAGCCGTTGGAATTTTTATTTTATACACTGGAAGAACACATTTTTGTTATTAATAGACTAGGGAACGGGAAAAGAATAACTGAAATAAAAAATCAAATAGTTATTCATCAAAGTATCATTTATTCAATGACTAGAATTAAACGAGGATATATAGCTCGGAAACGGAGGAGAAAAATTCGTCTATTTACATCAAGCTTTCGCGGGACTCATTCGAGACTGACTCGAACTATTCCTCAACAGAAAATAAAAGCTTTGGTTTCGGCTAATCGAGATAGAGATAGAAAAAAAAGATATTTTCGCGGTTTGTGGATCAGTCGAATAAATGCAGTAATTGGCGAGAGTAAAAAAACATATATATACAATATTTATAGTCGTTTCGTGTATAATCTGTACACGAGGCAATTACTTCTGAATCGTAAAATAGTTGCGCAAATAGCAATATTCAAAGAGAATTGTCTTTTTATGATTGCCAACGGAACCCGATAATCAAATCCAAAATCCCTGGAGACTGAACTCCGGGAGGGTAATAGAATAAAGATTTGTATGGATAAAATTGTTCATTTTGATGACTTTATCAATAAAATTCTATTGATAAAGTCATCAAAACGAACAAATACACCTACGTTCAATAAAAAAAATTTCTTCTTCTTCACCGATTATCTTATTTCTTTTTTTTTTTTAAGAACAGTAGGAGTAGTTCTAGCGATCGACTCACTTTTTTCAAATTGTTTTTCGTTATTAAGAAAGGGTAACAAAGATAAAATACGAGCTTGTTTTATAGCAATCGTAATTAATCGTTGTTGTTTTAAGGCCAATCTATTCACGCGTCTAGGTAATATTTTTCCTTGTTCACTAATAAATCGACTAATTAAACTCATGTTTTTATAATCAATTCGATCCCCCGATTGAATAGGGGGCAAACGCCTACGAAAAGATCGCTTAGATTTAAGAAAGATTCGCTTAGATTTATCCATGATTTTTTTATTCCTAATCCTGAAAATACCAGTTCTTATAAAATTATAAAAAAGGATTTGTTTTATTTATATTCTTCTATTCTATATAGAATAACTTCTATATAGAATAAATATAGATATCGAATCTATATATATATGAAAAATAGATATCTATTTTCATTTTTCTTGGAAGGATGACACTCAAGCGAGCCGTTTTCTCTATTTCTTTATCTCTGCGTGAATCATATGTTTGCAACAACGGGGACAGAATTTTATCAATTCCAATCGACTAGGCGTATTGTGTCGGCTTTTTTGAGTAATGTATCTGGAAATACCCGTAGATTCTTTCTTAACACCCTTTTGATCACAACCGGTGCATTCCAAAATAACATTGACTCGGATACCTTTACCCTTCTTGGCCATGAACCTCCTTTGGTTTTTTGATTCACTTAACTCTTCTATTTTTGGATTCGAAGCGAAGAAAAAGAAAAAAGGAACGAAAAAATGGAAAATGGAAGTTGATAATTCGAAATCAAATTATGTATCTATAAAAGATTTCATTCCAATTCATTTGAATTTAATATTTAATATAGTACAGTAATAATTAAGTAATACAATGATTTAGAACTACATTTCGAATCGTGGTCCAGTATTTCCGTTTTCATTTAAGTATCTTGTATGATATTGTTATCCCCACCTTAGCCATTCTATTTCCATTTTGGTCTCACTCTAGCATTAATATAAATGTAATTTCATTAATAATTTCTATTATTAGATTATTAATGAAATTACACTGAAGCCCGGGCCAGATTTCTAGTTTCACTGAGAACGAATCCGCCTTTATTCTTTATCTTTTATAACTTATTCTTTCTATTATATTAGAATTAGAAAATAGAATCAAAAAAAATAGAAATAAAGACGGGGGATTAATCACAGATATTTGATTAGATATAGAATCTTCTTCATCCCTTCCCTTGCCAATAACTAGAATGAAAAAAAGGGGAATATCAATGCATCTGGGAATAACCGATTGATCTCTATCAAGAGACCCGCTAAAGCCCCGAACCATAGAGTACTTAACACTGGTGCCACCGAGAGATATGTTTTTAGATCTCGCATTTCAAATCCTCCTTATTTTTATTGTTTAGTTGTAATTTGGAATACATAATTACATACATATAGAAATATGACTGATGGTTATTTAGTTAATAACCACATTGTATTTGTTCACAGAATTACCAATTCAAATTGAAATGTACAATGATTCATTAGATATTGATCTTAAGTTACGAAATAAAAGAGGTCTATTTCTTTCTTCTCGAGCACTATAGAAAAACCCTTTTTCCGTTTTATTTGAGGGGAATCTCCTATTTATTATTATTTCATAATAAGTCTTTTATTATTATCATTTTGATTAGGATAATAGAATTCTTTTACTACTCTTAATTCTATTACTATTATTGTAGATTCTATCTAATAATAGATAGAATAATCGTAATTATAGAATCTTTTTTTTATTATTCTATCTATTATATTATTATAAATACTCTATCCATTTAGAATCTATATATTCTATTTTTTATTTAATTTAATTAAATATTATTTGAATTTTATTCTATATTCTATTTTTATTCTATATTCTATTTTTATTCTATTTCTATATAGGATATTAAACAAAAAAAAGAAAGAAAAAACGGCAGAATAATATATATATCAACGGAGGAAATAAAAATACGGAAAAACGGACAAGGATTCGTTCCAATGATACTGGAAACCAACGGAAAGGGATGTAGCGCAGTTTGGTAGCGCGTTTGTTTTGGGTACAAAATGTCACAGGTTCAAATCCTGTCATCCCTACCCCGAACTATTATTTATCTTATCGTAAAGAGTAGTAACAAGGAATCAATTGAAATGGATTCAAATCTTACATGCATATACTATATTTTAGATATTAATATAGTATATGAATGTAAGATTTATTAGTGGGGTCCCATTAAGTTATTTATGAGAATAAAGCGCTCTTAGTTCAGTTCGGTAGAACGCGGGTCTCCAAAACCCGATGTCGTAGGTTCAAATCCTACAGAGCGTGATTCCATTTTTGTTAGATTGTGAGAGAATGAGACTGAAATAATTCAACAGCAGTCTAAAATCTTAATTTGACCCCCCGTGGATTATAATTAAAACAAATAAATATGAGGTCAATAAACAAAAGAGGTGTTAATGAATTAAAGGTCCAACTGATCACCACGCCGGTATTGTAAATATGCAGTTACAAATAATCCCGCCAAAGTAATAGGAATTAGACCTAATACGATTCCAAATAGAAACACTTCAATCATTTTAATTTGTTTGAAAGGTAAAGAGGAGGGTAATATCTATCCTTAAATATGAATATTTGTATGTATTTGATCATGATTCTCAATGATCAAAAATTGGAAATTGACTAAGGAACTATAGAATATCGAAAATATCCAAAAATTTCCAATTCATTTCACAATTTCAAATCAAATAAGTCGTATCTTACTTAGACCGATAAATAGAGCTGAGGTTATAGTTAAAGCCGCTAGTAAAAAACCGAAATAACTAATTATAGTGAACATAAAGAAACTAAATGAAATATGTTTTTTTTATACATATGTATATAAAGCACTTCCCTAAATTTCAATTTTTGAGAGATAGGAAAATAAGCAAAAATACCACTTGAAA